TATGCAGTATGCACATAAAAATCCTGTTGAATAACTTACATAATCTCTATTACGAATCCTTTGTGTACCTTGGTGTTCCTAACTATCCACTATTTTTGGTCAAAAGGACCCCGCTCATTAGGGTAATACATGTATGTTAATAACTAGTAAAATCCCTAGATAGTTGCTCCTTTTGAACCCGCTTCAAGTCATGATGACTAATCACTCAATCTTGGGGTAAATAGTATATAATGCTTATGTTTACTTTCACTTAACTCTTGTACATATGTTTACTTTCACTTAACTCTTGTACATATAACATGAGACTGAATCCTTTTACTGCAAAGTATTAAGCTGTTTTTTTCACTCATATAACTATCTGGTTTAGTTCATCAACCCGAATGATGAATAAAAAATAAAATATAGATTCAACTCATGAAAATTCCTTCCTATAAATAAAAGAAATAAGAAATAGAGTAAATTTTATGTCTCAACGAATCACACGTAGAGATATTGATAACACACATAGAGTTAATGGTATTTCATAACTAATTGATTGAGCAGCAGCCCGTAAACCACCTAAAAAAGAATATTTATTATTTGATCCATAACCTGACATAAGAAGTCCCACGGGAGCAATACTTGAAATGGCAATCCATAAAAAAACACCAATACTGACATCGGCTAGAACAAGGCGATATCCAAAAGGAATTACTAAATAACTTAGTAGAATTGATGTGACTGCTATGGATGGTCCGATACTGAATAAACGAGTATCTCCTCTTGATGGAAGAAGATTCTCTTTGAAAAGTAATTTTGTACCATCTGCTAAAGCTTGAAGAATTCCCAAAGGCCCGGCGTATTCAGGGCCAATACGTTGTTGTATCCCCGCAGATATTTCTCTTTCTAACCAAACAATTACTAGTACACCTATTGTGATTCCTAATACAGGAGTAAAAATAGGGACAAGCATCCATATGATCTCATATACCTCTTTTAAGGATTCCAATCTAAAAAAAGAATTGATAGCTTGTACTTCTGTTGTATCTATTATCATTTTAACGATCAACTTCTCCCATAATGATATCTATGCTACCTAGTATTGTCATAATATCAGCCAATTTCATTCTTTTAACTAATTGAGGAAGGATTTGCAAATTGATAAAACCCGGCGGTCGTATTTTCCATCTCCAAGGAAAAACACCCTTATCTCCTATCAGAAAAATTCCTAATTCTCCTTTTGGGGCTTCGACTCTCACATAAAGTTCTTGCTTTGACAATTCAAAAGTAGGAGAAGGTTTTTTACTGATAAATCGATAGTCAAAATCATTCCATTCAGGATCCCATACTTTATCAAAGCGCCGGATTTCTAAATTCTCATAGGGCCCCCCCGGAATTCCTTCTAAAGCCTGTTGAATAATTTTTATTGATTCTGTCATTTCACTGATTCGTACTAAATAACGAGCTAATGAATCCCCTTCCTTTTGCCATTGAACTCCCCAATCAAATTCATCGTAAGACTCATAATGATCAACCTTCCGAAGATCCCATTGTATTCCGGAAGCTCGTAGCATTGGTCCCGATAAACCCCAATTTATTGCCTCCTCTCCGCCAATAATACCTACTCCCTCAACTCGCTCTAAAAAAATAGGATTCCGTGTAATAAGCCTTTGATATTCAGTAACTCTTGTTAAAAAATAATCACAAAAATCCAAACATTTATCTATCCAGCCATGAGGTAAATCAGCAGCGACTCCTCCAATACGAAAATAATTATGCATCATTCGCATACCGGTAGCAGCTTCGAATAGGTCATATATAAATTCTCTTTCTCGAAAAATATAGAAGAAGGGGGTCTGTGCGCCAATATCTGCCATAAAAGGGCCAAGCCATAACAAATGCGAAGCTATACGGCTTAACTCTAACATAATGACTCTGATATAGCTGGCCCTTTTAGGCACTTCAATATTGCCTAACTGCTCTGGGGCATTTACAGTTATTGCTTCAGTGAACATAGTAGCTAAATAATCCCAACGTGTTACATAAGGTAAATATTGTATAATTGTTCGGTTTTCCGCAATTTTTTCCATCCCTCTATGTAAATAACCCAATATTGGTTCACAGTCAATAACATCTTCACCATCTAGAGTAACAATGAGTCGAAGAACACCGTGCATTGATGGGTGCTGAGGACCCATATTGACTATCATAAGGTCCTTTCGTGTAGCTGGTGCAGTCATAGGTTTTTTCCCGATTCATTCTTCCATGAATTGCTGAAAGCGAAAAGAGGTTCATCAAATTGCTGAAATTTAAGCGAAAATTCAAAACGACTCTTCAAATTAATGATTTTTTGTTTCTCGAATCTCCAATCGGCCGATTAATTCTTTATAACGTACTCTATTTTTTTTTGACAAATAGGCGAGCAGCCGTTGACGTTTTCCTATAATTTTACGCAGACCTCTCTGAGATAAATAGTCTTTTTTGTGCAATTCCAAATGTGAAGTAAGTCTCCGTATCCTATTGGTGAAACTCACTACTTGAAATTCAACAGACCCCTTATTGTCTTCGTTTTCCTCTTTCAAAATAATTGCACTGAATGGATTTTTTATCATAAAAAAGCTCCTTCTACCCTTTAATTTACATATAAATATATTTTATTTTATCGATCGGTAATAATAATATTAGTCATTTTAATGTAGTAATTAATATACACAAGAATTTGAATTTATTTATGGACTTCCAATTTCATTAATCAAATTTTAATTTGAGTTGGACAGGGATAAAAAAAGAGATGGTACGTTTTTACACTCACAACGTCAAATAATTTAGACCTAAAATTCGGAATATTCCGTAGATTCGTTTATTTTATAGATTTTATCCAAACAAATTGATACGTCATTGATTTTGTATTAAATAAAAAAGATCTATATTAGACTGGGACGTAAGACAGGGCATATGTTTATCTGTTTGCTTTTCTATATGATACAGAATAGATAGGAAAAATGTACCATCAACCTATTTTGAATTGTGGATATATTCTTAACATACTAAAACGGCTTCCATTATTGGTATTAAACCAATATCTATTCATACAAGCTAAGTCTTCTAATCGATAATTAGGCCAAAGAAATAACTTTAATTTAATTAATTCGTTTTTATTTCTATCAAGATGTTTTTTTTGATCCAAAAAAGTATTCCTGCTTTTTATGTTCTTCTTGTTACAAAATACTGGATTTTTATCCACACTATTTAGATTCTTTGAGTTGAAAGAAATTAGAATTCTCAATTCTCTACGACGTCTAGACGATAAAATCTTTTCAGGAACGATAAAATCATAATGTTTTTTGTCTCTCTTTCGAATTATTATTTGATATCTTGGGATAGATTCATACAATTTTTTTTTATTGATATATCTTTGTTCTCGATATCTTTGAGGAGTTTGGTACTTACTCTTATGAACCAACGATATACCTACGGTTTGATACATAATAAAGTATCCGTCGTTTTTTACAGACAAACGGATAGGATCGATAAAAAATATCCCCTTTTTATTCAATTCTATAGGAGTCAATTTTTTTCGAATCACCATTATATCCAGATTTAATTCTTTCCTTTGAATAGACGATATAGTAGTATCTCTTGGATTTCTCAGTCCAAGCAAGTAACAATATATCTTGATATTATTGATCATTCTTTCAGTTAAATTCGGAATTAAACCATCGTCTATTATCCATTGAAAAAGCAAATAGTGTTTCCGTAAGAAAATAATTTCTGGTCTCATCTTATTCCGGATCTTATATTTTTTTTTAATTTTTTCTTGGTTTTGTGCATATGATCTAAGGCCTCTTCGTCCTGCGGGTTCTTTTTCTTCTTGATTTCGATTCATTAATTCAGAATATAATTTTTCATTCGATGGTCTAAAAAAATTCCATTTTTTCTTTTCATTAATGTTTTTCTTTTTATTTAAATTTAAAAGAAGTAATTTGCTTGGTATAATCCATGGTTTTGTTTTGTATACATTATAAAGTGGCACAAATTCTGGGAAGAACATAAGTTTCAGATTTGTCGATATTGGGTTTAGGATTTCTTCATACATTTCCATCCAATCAAAAAAAAGTTTCTTGTCATTGATTGGATTTCTTTCTAAATCTTGATGAATCGTCAGATAAGAAATATCGTTTTTATCCATTTTATCAATTTTTTGGTAATTCTTACTTCCAAGCTTAGTATTTATATTACTGTTATAATCCATTTTGGTCCAGGCCTCAATATCTTTTTTTTGTCTTATAAAAAAATTGAGAATTGTCCAATCAAAATATTTTCTATCTGGATTTTTTTGCATATACATAATATCACCCTTTTTTAGATAATGATTGATAGGAATTTCCTCCAGGTTTTCAAATAAATTTTGTTTATAATTGTTATAATTAAAAGTAATTTTTTGGTTGTTTTTTAATGGTGATCCATAAATAATATATGAGGACTTCTTAATTTCAGAATTAATAGATTTATATGATAAAAGATCATATATATAGTATTTTGTAAAATTATCTTTTTGGTTTGGTAATGGATATACTTTAAAATCCTTTTGTTTTTTGTGATAAAGTAATGGGTCTTTTTCATACGAATTCCTTTTTGTTAAATCTTTATTTGGGGTCATACCACCTTCATTTATTGTAGTTCGCCATTTTTTTGGTATTAATCCAGACCATCTAATCTGAGATAAATTATATTGATAATGACCTCTTAACCAGCTTTTCCATTGATTCGTTTCAGAACTTGAAAGTTTCGTATGTCTTAATTCGGAATTAAATATTCCTTGTGTTACAAAATAAATTTTTATTGCAGTCTTAAGAAAAAAGGGAGTTCCATGATACTCAAAAATAGATCTTAACTTATACAAATTAATAACTTGGGTTTGTGATAATTTGTAAAATACATATGCTTGTGATAAGGAGGATAAGTCAAAAAAAAGACGTGAATTTCTCTTACTATTTTTAATATTGTAAAGTGAACTTTTTAGAGTCGAAATAAAGTTAATTTCTTTTTTTTTTTTTTTTATTTCTTGGTTTGTTTTATTATTGTAAATGTATTTATCAAAACAAAAATTTCTTGATTCAAGAAGGAGTTGTGTAGGAATTCTGGCAATATGAATGATACATAGAAAGATATCGATGTATATTCTTTTAATGAAAATTTTTATAAACAAATCTAATTTATAGATTAATCGATTGCTTCTTCTTTTTATTTTTAAGATTTTAAAAATAAAAATTGGTGATTTTTCTTTTCCATTAAAACTTGTTTTGTTAGGACTACTTCTTTTCTTGGGGTTACCGTTTTTTTCTTTCATAAGACTTTTTGTTTTATTTCTGATTGTGCTTGTTCTATCAGTCAGATTTTTAATTTTTTTTTCTCTCAGTGAATAATTTGTATTATCTGTAGGTTTAATTTTTCTAAACGAGTCGTGAATTATCTGATTCCTAATTATAGAATCTTTTTTTTGGTTAGTTTCGCCGGATTCATACACCTTTAAGAGTTCTTTTTTTATTTTTTTTATAAACAGAAATAAAACTTTTTTGATAACCACCCTTTTTGGTTCTTTTGAATCTTGTAGAAAATTTTTTGTTCTTTCTTTTAAAACTCTTAGAACGTGAAAATTATTGTTTTTCGTTTTTCGAATTTTTTTTTTTAGTTCTTTTAAAATAGGCTTAAAAAAGGAAGGTTTTGGAGGGACAGAACCAAAGGGAAGGGTAGTTTGCGTTCCCCAAGCCGTTAAAAAATAAAATTTTTGTTGTTCTTTTTTTAGATCTTTATAAGAAGAAAAAGAGGGCCTCAATTTGGATCTCTGCCAAGGTTTCAAATATAAAGGAAATACTATTTTTATCTGAATACCATCTTTAAACCAATTTCTGGGAAGTTCGAGTTCTGATACTTGAACACCATTATAGGTACATATAATATGCTTTTCTCTATTCCACTCATCGAAGTCCTCGGCCCACTCGGGGGGTTGAGATAATAAAATACGCCCAATATTTTTAACTATTATCAATGAAGGTAATAAAATATATTTTCTAAAAATAGATTGAATTATTAAAATTAAACTTCTTGTTGCTTGTGGATATGGAACGAAATCCCAGGCTTCAGCGATTTTTATCCACGTTTTTTCCTTTATTTTGTTCTCTTGTTCTTCCTTTTGCCTTTTTTTTTGTTCCTCTGTATAATCTTTAAATTCTGATCCTTTACCCATCCAATTTCTAAAAAAAAATTTCATCTGTTCAGGGATATTAAAAGAAAAAAGGGGGTATTTTTTTATTCTGTCCAAAAAAAGAGGGGAATGTGCATTTGCTTGAAATAAATTCGAAATAACAGTTTTACGCCTTTGAACACGCATAGAACCTTTGATGAATTCTCGACGAAAATCTGATTCTTCCGAATAGTCTCTAATAGACACCCAATTTTTGACACTTGCTTTGCGACTACGTTTAGTAGGCTTATAAATTATTACACGATCCCTTTTTCTTGAACGTATCTGATAATCCAATGGTAGGCCTTCATGAGCTGCGCCCGACAGGAATTCCAATTCGGTAATAAGTTTGTATGACCATCTAGGGACTTTTTTACTGATTTCTTTTATTACAAATTTTTGTTTTGTTTTTTGACCATTAGGGCTAGTTAGAATTGTATTCAATAAAAATTTGTAAAATTTGGCTCTTTTTTCTGAACCAAACCTTCCTTGTTCTTTTTCTGAAAATAAAGAGAGGCCCTTCCAATTTAAACTCGATCCCGATTCTCTATCAAATTTACTGATTAAAGTAAATAAATGACGATTTTCCGTTGAAAAGGTTTTTTTATCAAATCGGTCTATTTTCTGTTCAAACTCTTGGTAATCAGTATCAGGAAGAAGGAGACTATGAATCTTATTAATTTCCATTGTCTCTATGAAATTTTCTAACGAAATTTTATTTATGATTGAAGGTGAAATTTGTTTTTTGATTGTTCCCCGATATAACCCATTCAAAATGGGATCATACGTTTTAGGCAAGTAATATTTTCTAGTCTTATCATTACACAATCTAGTACTTTTTTCGAGTATATCTAGAGAAAAAAATCCCGTATCTAGAGCCTCAATTCTATTTAAAAACTCGTTGTTTAAGTTGTTATTTTTGTGTTGGTTAGTATAAACCCAATGATTGTACAGTTCATCCGAAGAGAGTTTTTCTAGTGTGGGCAGGGACATCCTTCTTTGTATCATTTCTCCAAAAGTTGACAAGCTAGGCGGATACGTAAAAGAGATTCTTTCTTTTCCATCACTTCGGCATGTATAAAAAAAATATTGTGACATTTCTTTTCTTGCAGTCCTTTCAAATCTATTATTTTTTATGTATCGTAATGGGCGATTCCATCGTTTATAATCGAAAAGAAAGGTCAGAAGAGGTTTTTCAAACCAGAAGAGGCCTTTATAAACTGGGCTATTGTTATAGCGTGTCTCTGTAAAGTGGAATTCATCCTTTGTTTTTTCCT